TATTCAAATTTTTATTTGATGTCGTGATAACGAATAGCAACGATCAAACTCTTATAAAAAATTTACTTGATTTCCATGAAATTAAGAAAAAAGTTCCTCGATGGTCATACAAATTAAAAAGTGAGTTGGAAGAATTGGAAGGCGAAACTGAAGAAAATGTACCTATGGAGCCTGGAATTCGTTCACGAAAAGCAAAACGTGTAGTGGTTTTTACTGATAAAGAGCCGCATAACGAGATTTATACTAATCTCAAGGATAATAAAAATTCTGATCAAAAAAATGAAATGGCTTTGATCCGTTATTCACAACAATCTGATTTTCGTCGAGAGATAATTAAAGGATCCATGCGTTCCCAAAGGCGTAAAACTGTTATTTGGGAATTTTTTCAAGCAAAAGTACATTCCCCCCTTTTTTTTGATAGAATAGATAAACTTTTTTTTTTTTCGTTTGATATATGGGGGCTAAAAAAAAAAATTATTAGAAATTTCATGTGGAAAAAAAAAAAAAAAACAATTGAAAAAAAAGAAGAAGAACAATCAAAAATAGAAGAAAAAAAACGGATAGAAATTGCAGAAACTTGGGATAGCTTCCTATTTGCTCAAATAATAAGAGGTTCTCTCTTAGTAACTCAATCTATTCTTAGAAAATATATTATATTACCTTTATTGATAATAATTAAAAATAGCGTCCGTATGTTATTATTTCAATTTCCCGAGTGGTCCGAGGATTTAAAGGATTGGAAACGTGAAATGCATGTTAAATGCACTTATAATGGGGTTCAACTGTCCGAAACAGAATTTCCAAGAAACTGGTTAACGGATGGTATTCAGATAAAAATCCTATTTCCTTTTTATCTTAAACCTTGGCATAAATCTAAATTTCAAACATCTAGGAAGGCTCGACTAAAAAAAACAAAAGAAAAAGTAGAAAAAAACGATTTTTGTTTTTTAACAGTTTGGGGGATGGAAACCGCACTACCGTTTGGTTCTGCCCAAAAAAAGCCCTCTTTTTTTGAACCTATTTCTAAAGAATTAAAAAAAAGAATAAAAAAACTCAAAACTAAGTCTTTTCTGGTTTTAAGTATTTTCAAAGAAAGAGCAACAATTTTCCTAAAAGTAACAAAAAAAATTAAACACTGGATTATCAAAAACTTTATTTTTATAAAAGGAAAAATGAAAGACCTTTCAAAACGAAATCTAATTCCATTATTTGGCCTGAGAATATATGAATTAAATGAAACTAAAAAAGATTCAATAATGAGTAATCAGATGATTCATGAACTATCTGTTCAAAATAAATCCACGGAGTGGATAAATTCTTCACTCAGCGAAAAAAAAAAAAAAAATTTGATTGATAGAATAAAGACAATCAGAAATCAAATAAAAGAAATTTCAAAAGAAAAACAAAACCTAACAAATAGTTGTAACAAATCGCGTTATGGTTATAAAATAATTAAGTCATCAAAAAAATTTTGGCAGACATTCAAAAGACAAAATACCCGATTAATTCGTAAATCTGTTTTTTTTATAAAATTTTACATCGAACAACTGTCTATAGCTATTTTTCTAGGTATCATTAATATTCCAAGAATTACTACACAACTTTTTTTTGAATCAACAAAAACAATTATTGATAAATATATTTACAAGAATGAAGAAACTGGAGAAAAATTAAAAAAAAAAAATACCATTTATTTTATTTCGACTATAAAAAATTTAATATCAAAAAAAAATTTTTTTAGTTATGACCTACGCTCTTTATCACAAGCATATGTATTTTACAAATTATCAAAAATTCAAGTTAGTAACTTTTCAAAATTAAAGGCTGTTCTTGAATATAACATATGCATAACATCCTTTTTTGTTAAGAATCAAATAAAGGTTTTTTTTCAAGAACAAGGAATCTTTCATTATGAATTAAAAGATAAAACACTTTTAAATTACGAAGTAAATCCATGGAAAAACTGGTTACGAAGTCATTATCAATACAATTTACCTCAGGTTGCGTGGGCTAGATTAGTAACCCAAAAATGGAAAAATAAAATAAACGAAGACTCGCTAGTTCTAAAGCCAAGTTTAACCAAAGAGGATTCATATGAAAAAAACAAAGTTGATAATTACAAAAAACAAAATTTTTTTGAAGCCGACTCGTTATTAAATCCAAAACATAATTTTAAAAAAGATTCTATATATAATCTTTTTTGCTACAAATCTATTCATTCTACAGAAAAAAAAATTTTTGACATGTCTATAGGTATTACTCTAGATAATTTTTTAATCTCTTTTTTTCTAGAAAAATATAATATTCGGGGTATGGGGGACATACGGCATAGAAAATATTTGGATTGGAGAATTCTAAACTTTTGGTTTAGAAAAAAATTAAATATTGAGCCCTGTATTGATACCAAGAGTCAAAAAAAATATATTAAGACTAAAGTTCAGAATTATAAAAGAGTTGATAAAATAACTAAGACGGGTCTTGCCAATAAAAAAAGAAACTTTTTTGATTGGATGGGAATGAATGAAGAAATAATAAATCGTCGTATAACAAATTTTGAATTTTTTTTCTTTCCAGAATTTTTATTTTTTTCTAGTACATATAAAAAGAAACCTTGGGTGATACCAATTAAATTACTTCTTTTCAATTTTAATGAAAACAAAAATGTTAATAAAAAGATCACTGGAAAGAAAAAAGGTTTTATACGATCAAATGAAAAAAAATCCCCTCGATTTTATAATCTAAATAAAGAAGAAAAAGAATCGGCGGGTCAAGGAGAGCTTGAATCAGATAAAGAAAAAAAAAGAAATCCTGAACCAGCTATATCAAACCAAGAAAAAAATATTGAAGAAAATTATGCGGAATCAAAGATAAAAAAACGTAAAAATAAAAAACAATACAAAAGCAATACAGAAGCGGAACTCGATTTATTTCTCACAAGGTATTCGCGTTTTCAATTGCGATGGAATTGTTTTTTTAATCAAAAAATTCTCAATAATGTAAAAGTATACTGTCTCTTGGTTAGACTAAAAAATCCAAACGATATAGTGATATCTTCTATTGAAAGAGGGGAGATGAGTCTAGACATTCTAATGATTGAGAAGAATTTCACTTTTGCAAAATTAATGAAAAAAGGCATTTTTATTATTGAACCTGTACGTTTGTCTGTAAAAAACGATGGACAACTTATGATATATAGAACCATAGATATTTCATTGGTTCATAAAAAAAAAAAAAATTATGATTTCTTTGGTCCGGAAAATATTCTATCCCCTAAACGACGTAGAGAATTTCGAATTCTAATTTGTTTCAACTTAAAAAAAAAAAATACGAGGGATATAAATTCAAGATTTGATAAGACTATTCAAAACTGGACCACAGTTTTGCATAAAAAGAAAGATCTTGATAAGGATAAAAAAAACCTCATTAAATTAAAATCCTTTCTTTGGCCCAACTTTAGATTAGAAGATTTAGCTTGTATGAATCGCTATTGGTTTAATACTACTAACGGAAATCGTTTCAGTATGATAAGAATACATATGTATACACGATTTAAAATTCATTAATGATAGATCCTTTTTACTATATATAAATATAATATATAAGTTACAGTATATGAAAACAACTGTATGCACAAATATGAGGGATTGTTTTAAATTCAATCTTTATACATGAGATTAATTTAATCAATGACGTAGATACCAATCAGAACAGATACATAAATAAATTAAAAGAATCCTCCTTTTTAGATCTAAATTTAGACTTTTTAATAAAATTAAGAATAAAAAGTTACTAATTAAATTCAGATCCTTGTACAAAAAAAAAATACCACTATTATTACTGATCAGTAAAACTCATATCTTTCAATTCATATAAAAAAGGGAAGGATTTCTTTTTATGATAAAAAATACATTCATTTCATTTCAAGAAAAAAAAGAAGAAAGCAGGGGATCTGTTGAATTTCAAGTATTCAGTTTCACTAATAAGATACGAAGACTTACTTCACATTTGGAATTGCACAGAAAAGATTATTTATCTCAGAGGGGTCTACGAAAAATTCTGGGAAAACGTCAACGACTGCTGGCTTATTTGTCAAAAAAAAATAGAGTACGTTATAAAGAATTAATTAATCAGTTGAATATTCGGGAATTAAAAACTCGTTAAATTACAAAATTGTGAATTAATTAATTTTTTAGATATTTAATTTTTTCATAAACTTATTTTTCAGCAATATAATTCATGCTAGAACGAATCAAGGAAAAACTTATGAAGAGACCTGTTACAGGAAAAGATCTTATGATAGTCAATATGGGACCTCACCACCCATCCATGCATGGTGTTCTTCGCTTAATTGTTACTCTAGATGGCGAGGATGTTGTTGACTGTGAACCCATATTGGGTTATTTACACAGGGGAATGGAAAAAATTGCAGAAAACCGGGCAATTATACAATATTTACCTTATGTAACGCGATGGGATTATTTAGCTACTATGTTTACAGAAGCAATAACAGTAAATGGACCAGAACAATTGGGAAATATTCAAGTTCCTAAAAGGGCCAGCTATATCAGAGTAATTATGCTGGAATTGAGTCGTATAGCTTCTCATCTGTTATGGCTCGGCCCTTTTATGGCAGATATTGGTGCACAGACTCCTTTTTTCTATATTTTCAGAGAACGCGAATTTATATATGATCTATTCGAATCTGCCACCGGTATGAGAATGATGCATAATTTTTTTCGTATTGGAGGAATTGCGGCTGATTTACCTTATGGTTGGATAGATAAATGCTTGGATTTTTGTGATTATTTTTTAACCGAGGTTGTTGAATATCAAAAACTGATTACACGAAATCCTATTTTTTTAGAACGGGTTGAAGGAGTTGGGATTATTGGTGGGGAAGAAGCAATAAATTGGGGTTTATCCGGACCAATGCTACGCGCATCCGGAATACCATGGGATCTTCGTAAAGTTGATCGTTATGAGTCTTACGATGAATTTGAATGGGAAATTCAATGGCAAAAACAAGGGGATTCATTAGCTCGTTATTTAGTACGACTTAGCGAAATGACAGAATCCATAAAAATTATTCAACAGGCTCTGGAAGGACTTCCGGGAGGTCCCTATGAGAATTTAGAAAGCAGAGGCTTTGATAAAAAAAGGAATCCAGAATGGAATGATTTTGAATATCGATTCATTAGTAAAAAACCTTCTCCTACTTTTGAATTATCGAAACAAGAACTTTATGTAAGAGTTGAAGCCCCAAAAGGGGAATTGGGAATTTTTCTCATAGGAGATCAAAGTGGTTTTCCTTGGAGATGGAAAATAAGACCACCGGGTTTTATTAATTTGCAAATTCTTCCTGAACTAGTTAAAAGAATGAAATTGGCTGATATTATGACGATACTCGGTAGCATAGATATAATTATGGGAGAAGTTGATCGTTAAAATGATAATTTATGCAACAGAAGTACAAACTATAAATTCTTTTGTTAGATTGGAATCTTTAAAAGAGGTCTACGGACTAATATGGATGTTTGTCCCTATATTTTCTCTTGTATTGGGAATCATAACAGGTGTACTAGTAATTGTGTGGTTAGAAAGAGAAATATCTGCCGGGATACAACAACGTATTGGACCTGAATACGCTGGCCCGTTGGGAATTCTTCAAGCCCTAGCCGACGGGACAAAACTACTTTTTAAAGAAGATCTTCGTCCAGCTAGAGGAAATAGCCCTTTATTTAGTATTGGACCGTCGATAGCAGTTATCTCAATTTTACTAAGTTATTCAGTAATTCCCTTTAGCAATAACCTTGTTTTAGCGGATCTTAATATCGGTATTTTTTTATGGATTGCCATCTCAAGTATTGCTCCTATTGGACTTCTTATGTCAGGATATGGATCAAATAATAAATATTCTTTTTTAGGTGGTCTGCGAGCTGCTGCCCAATCGATTAGTTATGAAATACCATTAACTCTATGTGTTTTATCAATATCTCTACGTGCGATTCGTTGAAATATAAACCTTTTTATTATTACGTTTATTATAGAATAGACGAATAAGTTAAAAACGGAATATATATATTTATTTTTGGGTTAATCTTAATAAAATGAATTTGATAGTTATATATGAGTGAAAAAAACAGCTCAGAAATTAGCAGTAAAAAAAATTGAGTCTCATTTCCTATGTACAAAGGTTAAACGGAAATAAACATAATCGTAATAATCACTTTACCCCAAGGTTGGTTGATTTAGTCATCCTGGCTTGAAGCGGGTTCAAAATATTAACCGTATGGCGTTTTCACTATCAGTTATATAGATTAACATACATGTATTACAAAGTGAGCGGCAATTAGGTAAAAGTGAGTGGATGGTTAGAAACACCAAAATACACAAAGAATTTGTAATAGAGATTAAACAAATTGCAAAGGATATTTATGCATACCATAAGATAACAAAAAAAGAAGATTAATTGGGGCTTGAAATTAGTAGAAATGATCAGACAGTACTCCCCAAGATTCCGATTCAGAGTATGCTCCTATCCACCGATAAATGTAATGACTATCAGAAACGAAATAATCTTTTATTTTTTAAGTCCACCAACTTTTTTATAAAAAAGGAAAGAAGAATAGGAACGAAACAAGGATAGTTTTTTCATATATTTCGAAAATAAAAAAGAATTTCTGTCATGAATAATAAACTAATAGGATGTCTAATTCTTTTTCGTAATTGAAAACCACAATGGGCTGAAATACTTTTTTTTTTTTTACAAGGAGTTTTTTATTAAAGGATTAAGTTATGACTCAACAAATAGAAATTAAAATTTGTAAAGGATGAGATGAATTCCGAAGCGCTTTTTTTTATTATTAGAATTTGAGCAGACAGAATTCCATTGGTATAATTCGGGACCCCAGATATATTTATATTTAATCTATTTTAGAACACATCATATCCATCTAAATAATACTAATCTGGTCCTTATATTTATTTCTGGCCCCCGAGGAGCCGTATGAGGCGAAGACCTCATGTACGGTTTTGTAATAGCGGTGAGAATAGTAATGTTATCACCGACTAGGATTATCTAACAGTTTAAGTACAGTTGATATAGTTGAGGCACAATCAAAATATGGTTTTTGGGGATGGAATTTGTGGCGTCAACCTATAGGTTTTATCATTTTTCTAATTTCTTCCCTAGCAGAATGCGAGAGATTACCGTTTGATTTACCAGAAGCGGAAGAAGAATTAATAGCAGGTTATCAAACTGAATATTCAGGTATCAAATTTGGTTTATTTTACGTTGCTTCTTATCTAAATCTATTAATTTCCTCGTTATTTGTGACAGTTCTATACTTAGGCGGTTGGAATATTTCTATTCCGTATATATCTATTCTGGAGCTATTTGAAAGGGATCAAACTTTTGTAACAACAATAGGTATCTTTATTACATTAGCTAAAACATATTTGTTCTTGTTCATTTCTATCGCAACAAGATGGACTTTACCTAGGCTAAGAATGGATCAACTACTAAATCTTGGATGGAAATTTCTTTTACCTATTTCCCTTGGTAATCTATTATTAACAACTTCTTTCCAACTCTTTTCACTATAAATTGAAAATGAATCCAATATATTCATTACTTGTTTTAAACAAGAGAAAGAAACAAAGATAAAATTATTTATAGATAATTACAATATGCTTCCTATGATAACCGGGTTCATGAATTATGGTCAACAAACCCTACGAGCTGCAAGGTATATTGGTCAAGGTTTCATGATTACCTTATCCCACACAAATCGTTTACCTGTAACTATTCAATATCCCTATGAAAAATTAATAACCTCGGAACGTTTCCGCGGACGAATACATTTTGAATTTGATAAATGCATTGCTTGTGAAGTATGTGTTCGAGTATGTCCTATAGATCTACCTGTTGTTGATTGGAAATTGGAAACGAATATTAGAAAAAAACGATTGCTTAATTACAGTATTGATTTTGGAATTTGTATATTTTGCGGTAATTGTGTTGAATATTGTCCAACAAATTGTTTGTCAATGACCGAAGAATATGAATTTTCAACTTATGATCGTCACGAATTGAATTATAATCAAATAGCTTTGGGTCGTTTACCAATGTCAGTAATTGACGATTACACTATTCGAACAATTTTAAATTCACCTCAAACAAAAAATGGGTAAACCCATTAAGTTTATTAAAAAAAGAATTCAAATTTTTTGAATTATATAAAGAATTTAATTAAAAACTTGTATTATATTTATATAATAATCTTAAGTATTAAGGCTCATTCTTTTAATATAATAAATTCGTAATTACTTTATTTAAACAGATAGGTTGAACACTTTAGCATAAAAAAGCGAAACTGTCTAATAATTGTATCTACATAAATTCATATCCATTAGATTATAATTTCACTCTATTAAAAACATATTAAAAAAAAATTCCCCGGTTAAATTAATAAGGTCATGAAAAGGTTTTAGATTTTTTTCTTATTTTAATAATATAATGGATTTGCCTGGACCAATACATGATTTTCTTTTAGTTTTTCTGGGATCCGGTATTCTAGTAGGAGGTCTGGGAGTGGTATTACTTCCCAACCCAATATTTTCGGCCTTTTCCTTAGGATTTGTTCTTGTTTGTATATCTTTATTGTATATTCTATCAAATTGCCATTTTGTAGCTGCTGCACAACTCCTTATTTACGTGGGGGCCATAAATGTTTTAATCATATTTGCTGTGATGTTCATGAATGATTCAGAATATTACACAAATTTCAATCTGTGGACCGTTGGGAATGGGATTACTTCGTTGGTTTGTACAACTATTCTTTTTTCATTAATTTCTACAATTCTCGATACGTCATGGTACGGGGTTATTTGGACTACAAGATTAAACCAGATTCTAGAGCAAGATTTAATAAGTAATAGTCAACAAATAGGAATCCATTTATCAACAGATTTTTTTCTTCCATTTGAACTTATTTCAATAATTCTTTTAGTTGCTTTGATAGGTGCAATTTCGGTGGCTCGTCAATAAAAAACGTTCAATTAGTAAAGACTAAAGAAAACTTTGTATATGTTTAAATATTTTTTTTTACCAAAATTTTACCTAAATATAGTTTTTATTCGTACTTTTTTGTTATATTCTATTTGATTGAATCCGGTGAATTATTGTTCATATTGAAATGAATCAAAATTGATAAGGAGTTGCTGAATGATACTCGAACATGTACTTGTTTTGAGTGCCTATTTATTTTTGATTGGTCTTTATGGATTGATCACGAGTCGAAATATGGTTAGGGCTCTTATGTGTCTTGAACTTATACTCAATGCAGTTAATATGAATTTCGTAACATTTTCTGATTTTTTTGATAATTCCCAACTAAAAGGGGATATTTTCTGCATTTTTGTTATAGCAATTGCAGCCGCTGAAGCAGCTATTGGATTAGCTATAGTTTCGTCAATTTATCGTAACAGAAAATCAACTCGCATCAACCAATCGACCTTATTAAATAAATAGCATAAATAAAAAAAATTATAGATTTTAATTTGCATATATATAATAAGGTATGACTTACTAGATTATATTTGTGAAAATATAAGAAATCAAAGTATTTTAGCCCCTTTTTTTAATCAATTGAGCCAGAATTCATTACAAAAATTCTATATAAAGGAAATCATTGCTTCATCTAGTATTTTAATATATTATTCAGTTAGAAGTTTACTAGATTGAAAATTTATGACATTCAAAAAACTATAGATCCTATGTCACATTCAGTAAAAATTTATGATACCTGTATAGGATGTACTCAATGTGTCCGAGCATGCCCTACAGACGTATTAGAAATGATACCTTGGGATGGATGTAAAGCTAAGCAAATAGCTTCCGCTCCAAGAACCGAGGACTGTGTTGGTTGTAAGAGATGTGAATCCGCCTGTCCGACGGATTTTTTGAGCGTTCGAGTTTATTTATGGCATGAAACAACTCGAAGCATGGGTCTAGCTTATTGATACGTTACCGAAAACCTCATTTGAATAAATTTTGAATAAATTTTATTCTTTTTTATTGACAAGTACTCGTACTCAAAAAAGTTAAATTATATTTTTTTATTTATATATTTTTTTTGAGTACGCGTTCTTTGGACCTGGTGTATCTTGTCTTTACCACGAATGATTTTCCTTGGTTAACAATAATTGTTGTTTTTCCAATATCTGCTGGTTCGTTAATGTTATTTCTCCCGCATAGGGGAAATAAAGTAAATAAATGGTATACTATATGCATTTGTATCTTAGAACTTCTTCTAACGACCTACGCTTTTTGTTATAATTATAAAATGGACGATCCATTAATTCAACTGTCCGAAGATTATAAATGGATAAATTTTTTTGATTTTTACTGGAGAATGGGAATAGATGGACTTTCTATAGGAACAATTTTACTGACGGGATTTATTACTACTTTAGCTACGTTAGCGGCTTTTCCTGTTACTCGGGATTCCCGATTATTTCATTTCCTGATGTTAGCAATGTACAGCGGTCAAATAGGATCATTTTCTTCTCGGGATATTTTATTTTTTTTCATCATGTGGGAATTAGAATTAATTCCCGTTTATCTACTTTTATCCATGTGGGGTGGAAAGAAACGTCTGTATTCAGCTACAAAATTTATTTTATACACTGCAGGAAGTTCTATTTTTTTATTAATAGGAGTTTTAGGTATAAGTTTATATGGTTCGAACGAACCAACATTAAATTTAGAACTATTAGCTAATCAATCCTATCCTGTCACACTCGAAATACTATTTTATATTGGATTTCTTATTGCTTTTGCCGTCAAATCACCGATTATACCTTTACATACTTGGTTACCTGACACCCACGGCGAGGCACATTACAGTACCTGTATGCTTCTCGCTGGAATCTTATTAAAAATGGGAGCATATGGGTTGGTTCGAATCAATATGGAATTATTACCTCACGCTCATTCTATGTTTTCTCCTTGGTTGATGGTAGTCGGTACAATCCAAATAATTTATGCAGCTTCAACATCTCCTGGTCAACGTAATTTAAAAAAGAGAATAGCCTATTCTTCTGTATCTCATATGGGTTTTATAATTATAGGTATTGGTTCTATAACGGACCCTGGACTTAATGGAGCTATTTTACAAATAATCTCTCATGGATTTATTGGCGCTGCACTTTTTTTCTTGGCAGGAACTAGTTATGATAGAATTCGGCTTGTTTATCTTGATGAAATGGGTGGAATGGCTATCTCCATTCCAAAGATATTTACAATGTTTACTATCTTATCGATGGCTTCCCTTGCATTACCGGGCATGAGTGGTTTTGTTGCAGAATTAATCGTTTTTTTTGGAATAATTACCAGCCAAAAATATTTATTAATTTCAAAAATTTTAATTATTTTTGTAATGGCAATTGGGATGATATTAACTCCTATATATTTATTATCTATGTCACGCCAAATGTTCTATGGATACAAGTTAATTCATGTCAAAAACTTTTCTTTTTTTGATTCTGGACCCCGAGAGTTATTTCTTTCAATCTCTATTCTTCTACCAATAATAGGTATTGGGATTTATCCTGATTTTGTGCTCTCATTAGCAAGTGACAAGGTCGAATCCATTTTATCTAATTATTTTTATGGCTAGTTTTCAGGAAAAAAAAAAAGCATTAAATTGAATTGTAATCAGAAGTCTTTGGTCTTTGTATTGTGAGAACCTTTTGAATCATTGTACTACTTGATTCAAAAGGTTCTTTATTATTTACTACTAAAACTAAATTAGATTTCTTAACTTATATGAAGTTATATATAGATACTATTCTTTTTTATTTGGATTCCTTTATTTTTTGGTTAATGTTTTATTTAATTCGATGTAAATGAACCATAACTATGTAAACCAATTCCTAAAAGATTGACGCCAAAATAGCATATCCAAATTAAAAGAAAGCCTATAGAAGCCACAATTGCAGAATTTATACCCCTAACATTCCTATTTGTTTTAATATGTAAATAAATTGCGAATATGGTCCAAGTAATAAACGCCCAAGTTTCTTTGGGATCCCAATTCCAATATGAACCCCACGTCTCATTAGCCCATACAGCTCCTGAAAGAATGCCGACGGTTAAAAAAATAAATCCAAGACTAATAATACGAAAACTCCAAAAATCTAATTGTTCAATCAATTGATACCTATAATAATTTCGAGAAAAACTAAAATTAATGTTTTGTTGTAGTAAAATAGAATTTCTTTCATTTATGTCGTAAAGTACATCAAAAGAAAATAATTCATTTAAGAAATTATTTTCTTTTTTTTTCTTTTTCAAAAAAGTAGGGCCAACTTTGCGAAATGTAATGACTAGAAGAGCTATTGATAATAATGATCCGCATAACAGAGCGCCATAGCCTAATATCATCATACTTACGTGCATCATTAACCACTGGGACTGTAGAGCTGGTACTAATATTGCAGACTGAGGCATTTTGTTTAAAAGACCTGAAGTAGCAAAACCCTGAATAAAAATAGCACTTGGCGCAGTTATTGCGTTTAGGTGATTTTTTTTTTTTTTATTAAAATAGGAAACAATATGAATAATTGAAAAAGCCCACGAAAGAAAAATTAATGATTCATATAAATTACTTAATGGAAAATGTCCTGAATAAATCCAACGAGTGAATAATAATCCTGTGATACCAAAAAATGTAATTACGATTCCTTTATCTGATGAATCAAAAAATCCTATGATTTCATCTAAATTAACTAATAAAGTTAAAAAATAAATTGTCAGTACAATAGAAACGACCGAAAAAGATATATGAGTTAATATATGCTCTAAAATTGAAAAAATCATAAAAAATTTGTTAAAAATTAATAAATTAATACTAGGTTTTACCCGATTTTCGAAAAAAGTCGGGTATTAGTTTGATTATAAAACTTATAATATAATATCTCTTTTATAAGATCTTATGCCGCTACTCGGACTCGAACCGAGATGCTATAGCACTGCTTCCTAAGAGCAGCGTGTCTACCAATTTCACCATAGCGGCAACTTGTTCAAAACAATACTAACAAGTTTTTATTCAATCGTCGAGATTAAAATATAAATAAAGAGGCCAATTCAATGGAATTTACAATTGATTTCATGAATAAAAACCTGTTTAAATAGGTTTTTGGGGTTTTAATTCAATTAAGATCTTTTTTTTTTTTTACCTGAGTTTGTTTAAATTTTTTAAATTAACTTTTTGTACTTTCTTTTTTTTATAGAATACAATAAAAAATTCTTTTTCTAAAAATTAAAACTTCGACAAAATACTTAGAAATTTTAAATAAAATAAGATTTGCCTAATTGCTCAAGATAACAAAAAGAATTATCAAACCATCCGTTTTGCTACATCGTTTTATATTGTACAAACATAAGATTTTTTGATCACTTAGAAATAATATATTATTATTTATTATTATCTAATATTCACTTGTTTTTGATTTCGCTTAAAGATCTTGTATTTCCTTTTAACGAGTAAATACAAGATCTTTTTTTATTATTGCATCAAGTTAGTGATGGGGAAAATAAGAATCCCTTGTTTGTAAAAAAAAATGTTAACCTTTATTTTTATCTATATATTTTCTTTTTGTTCCTCTTTTAGTTCCTAATTTATTTTTTTTCTAAAAAAGTAGTTTTTTTGTTAGGATAATTCTAATTATTATAGTGTTTTTTATTTATTTTGTTGTACAAAAAAACTTTTTGAATTACCTGTAGAAAGTGATTTACCTAACGAAAAAGCTTTCAACGATGTCCAATATCCCTTCCTTTTCCAAATTTTTTTACGAATACGCTTTTTCGAGATAGAAGTACGTTTTTTTGGAACTGCCATTCAAAAATGAAAAAAAGTTTTTCAGTGGTATAATTGGATGTCAAAGACATTTATTATGCTATTCTTTCGTACTCCATATTGAGTTTTTTCTTTAAAATTTTATTATATATTATTTTCAAAACAAAAAAAACATTCAAAAGTTTAAAACCCAATGGTTTTTTACTTTTTTTTTTTTTTTATTAAAATTTTATTTTATTTAACGTTTGAAATCCGTACGAGAGTGCTCATTTAATTAATCTCTACTGATAGATTATATTATCAATAAAATTCTGAAATTATAATAATCTTTCTTGCAAAAAAAAAGATCACTTAGTGTACTGGAAGACAGTCACTAAATTCCAAAATTAAAATTAATTCCTTAATAATTATAAATTATCAAACTCAAATAAAATTTTTATGTAAAGTTTTTTTCTTATATAATTAATATTAAGTATTTTTTTGTCGTGTAAATCTTTGTTCTATTCTTAATATATGTATATAAATTATTGTAGTACGGAATTATAATTAACTTTTTCTATATCTGTAGAAAATCAAAATTTTATTTATTTTATTATTTAATTTAGTAGTAATAAAAAAAGACAAATAATTTTTTTTTGCAATAGCTTAGTAATATTATTTAATCACTTATAATTTTTTGATTTGAATATATATTTATTTTCAAAGATTTATGAAGGATTATACTAATTCAAAAAATTTATATTTCGGTTTGAAATCGCGTGCTTTTTTATTGTCCCTTTTGAAAAAAAAAAATATATATATACAAACCAGTGAATAAGAAATAACAAATTAAAGAATAAAATAAAAAGGGTTTTTTATTTTATGGAACATACATATCAATATTCATGGATCATCCCTTTCATTCCACTTCCAGTACCTATTTTACTAGGAGTTGGACTTCTACTTTTTCCGACAGCAACAAAAAACCTTCGGCGTATGTGGACTTTTCTGAGTATTTTTTTGTTAAGTGTAGTTATGATCTTTTCACTCTATCTATTTATTCAACAAATTTTTATAAGTTCTATTCATCAAAATGTATGGTCTTGGACCATAAATAATGAATTTTCTTTTGAGTTCGGTTACTTTTTTGATCCACTTA